TTAAAATTAGAAATCCAAATTATCAAATTCTAAATAAAAAGATCTCATTCATTAGAATTCAATTAGAATTAATAAGATCCATTGAGGTTCTCTTTTTTTAGTTTTCTTAGTTTCGTTTTCTTAGTTAGTTCTACTCTGTACGGTATTCATATCATTTATTCCTATAAGATACCATAAAAAATAAAAGAATTTGACAAGGAAGGGATATAATGAAATTCTTCATTGGATCTTCTCATATCATGGTAACGATCTATTTTATTTGATTGATGGATCCAAAAATCAATTTGAATGAATTAACAAGTGGTTTTATTCGAAACGTCTCGTGATCTTCAACCAATTATGTGCTTCAATATAATTACCTGGGGTAAGCGCTATAGCTTGTTTCCAATACTCAGCAGCTTGATCAGACCAAGCCTCCGCAATTTCAGAATCACCCTGTAGAATGGCCTGCTCTCCCCGGTTGGAATAGGTGGGTCAATTCCTTCCCTTAGAACCGTACTTGAGAGTTTCCTACCTCATACGGCTCAGCAATCCATTTTTGTTTCAGCCCCACCCTAATCTACCCTATGCTAACTGAATTAGATTTATGAGAAATATATCCCATTTTTTCTTGGGTTAACCTAACCAGAAGAAGTGAATTACATAAGTTTCCAATTCTAATTTTTCTCAATAATTAGTTTTCTCTTTTCTCCCACCTTCAGAAGAAGGAAGCATAAATATCCCCCATATCGTTAGAATTTTCTGAAAGGTAACTATCTCGGTTTCATAAATGTATGAAATTTATATAGAATCTTTGAAAAAGACTTTCTTCCATAAGAAAAAAGAAATTACTATCTTTGGGATCTGATGCTACACCGCTGCTCAATACTTTAGTGGATCGACTCTATTACATAAGTTGATTCCTAACTTTATATCTCATATCATGAAACATAAGTAAGCAGTTCTTAACTGTATCGACCAAAAAGCTCGCTAATTGATCTTTACGGTGCTTTCTTTATCAATTCAATTCTTTATCCATAGAGTATAGTGTGTAGGCCGTACCTATTTTTTCCTATTTTTTTTATCATGAAGTCTCTTTCCTTACTACAGCTTATAAAAATCGTTGCTTTGGACGATGCATATGTAGAAAGCCTACTTTTCTCTAGTATTGACTAGCCAATTTGATCTTTTTTCTTTCTTTCTATAGTGGAGATAGTCGCACGTAATGACAGATCACGGCCATATTATTCAAAGCTTGTGGTAAGAATGGGTTTCGTTCTAGTGCCCGGAAATAATATTCCAAAGCCTTTGTATGCTCTCCGTTGCTTGTATGTATAAGGCCTATGTTATAGAGTATATAACTTCGATCATAGGGATCAATTTCTGGTCGCGTAGCTTCATAATAATTCTGTAAAGCTTCTGCATAATTTCCTTCGGATTGAGCCGACATCCGTTACGGTCGTTCATTTTATTCAAAAAATCTCCGTTCCAGAACCGTACGTGAGATTTTCATCTCATACGGCTCCTCCTTTCTGTGCATAGTACTAAGGGCGATAAGCCAGGGAATCCAAATCTCCCTATTCTCATTATAAACTGACAGGAGCTGGTATTTTTACAAGAAATCTCTAGCCAGCCTTCCCGTAAGAGGTTTTTCTTAACACCAATCAATCGTATTAGTGCTAGATAGAAATGATAACTCCAACGATTTATTTGTCCTCAACGCCTACTATTTCCAGGAATTAGTCACTTCAACGATCTTTGATGGTTATACGGGTATCCAAAGTACGAACGAGATGGATGTTTGTTGTCCCAACCATTCTTGTTAGTCCCGATACCGATAAGGAAAGGGGTAATTTATAACAAAGTTTTCGTGTTGTTGATTCCTAGTGTAGTGCTTCTTCCTCTATGTCGCCTATTGGTACTAGTAGAGTAGGATTGACCTGCAATACATAACCTATAGGTGTAACCTTTCGTTCCATACTAAAATCGACAATTAAAGTATCTGAGGCTGGATCAATCGAGGATACACGACAGAAGGAATTGTTCTATTTCCAAACTTTACCTTCACTAAGCGTATCTTTAATTTCCATTTCCATAATTTGGTTCTTTCTATTACGAATCATGTCTTTTTCTCGTAAGACGTAAGTGAGGGCTAAAAAAAAACAAGAAAAAAGAATCAAATCACACCATCTCTGTAATAGGTAAATGCCTTTTTTTCTCCTGAAGTTGTCGGAATTATTCGTAACAAAATATTGGCTATAATTGAAGAGGTCTTATCAATAAAATTTCCATTTATCCGAGATCTAGGCATAATTAGCAATCCATTCTATAATTCTTCTCATTATCCCCTCGGGGAAAATGATCCCACAAACAAAGGAATTGTACATACAGTACAAAATAACATAAAAACAGAAAAATGCTAAAAAGATATGTACCTTCTGCTCAAATTGTGCCCTTTTCGGACAAAGAGAGATAGGAGACTTTTTTGATTTGAATCAGATTGAATTTGATATCAATTTCGTTACAAATGAACGGAACTATTTCAATTTCAAAAAAGTGGAATAACCAAGGACTTTATTTTACTATGGATTCTTAGAACTCGAGTTTCATAACTTAAGAAATTTGGACTTGGTTAGGATCCAAAGAGGAAAGTGGATGGAATAATAATTATACAATTGAAATGAAATAGAAAAATCCACGGTACGATTCATGAATTTTTAATAGATCTATGGGATAGATGATAAGAGAAGTTGTTGTTGATAAAATCAATTATGAAGAAAGGCAAATTCCTATGGAACCGTTCATCGGACGTGCCTATACTGCAATAATATGAATAACTCGCTATTCACTTCACTTGGTTTCTGGTCAATAATAAAACTGTGTAGGAGAGATGGCCGAGTGGTTCAAGGCGTAGCATTGGAACTGCTATGTAGGCTGTTGTTTACCGAGGGTTCGAATCCCTCTCTTTCCGTTTCTGGTAATTTACCAGCGTTATTTACCACAATATATCAAATTCAATAACAATTGATATCAATTGTTATTGAATTTGATAGAGAATCTCTATTCCTAAATTCAATTAATGTTTATTCCTAATTACTGTGGTACATAAAATAAAAATATTGCGGAAAGCACAAAAAAGAAAAAAATCCTACTGCGGATCAATTTTGGATACGTGAATGATCAAAATGGGGATCAAAGCCCTTAGATCTGTTTACTTCGTCAAAAAAGAGACATAATTATCTGAACCCCCTTCTTTGTTATATTCGTTAGGTTTAAGTCTGACGGGAATAATATTCTACGACTAACAATTCATTTATTTTTAAACCGATCCATTTACTATCTATTATTTGATTGACTAATCCTTTATATTGGATTGAGTCAATAGTCAAATGGTTTGGCAATTCCTCGTGAGGGGATGAAGTAATAGAATTTTGAATCAGAGCTTTTGATCTTTGTTTATCCTTCGTAGTAATAATATCTCGGGGTTTGCAACGATAACTTGGTATATCCACTATACGACCATTAACTAAAATATGTCTATGGTTAACTAATTGCCTGGCTCCAGGAATGGTCGAAGCCATACCCAATCGAAAAAGAATGTTATCCAAACGCATCTCAAGTAGTTGTAGTAAAACCTGGCCTGTTGACCCTTTTGCTTTTCCCGCGATATGCACATATCTAAGTAATTGTCGCTCTGTCAGACCATAATGAAAACGCAATTTCTGTTTTTCTTCTAGACGAATACGATATTGCGATCTTTTCGCGGAACGCAATTGGTTTTTAAGATCACTTCCAGATCTAGGTCTTTTACTAGTTAATCCCGGTAAAGCTCCCAGACGGCGTATTTTTTTGAAACGAGGTCCTCGGTAACGAGACATAAAGACTCCTTATTTATTGAAATGTCATTTGACATAAGAAATTCAAATTCAGACTGAACTATACTATAAAGATAAACAAAGCAAAGCTAAATGTACTGAAGTATTACAAAGTAGAATGAAATAAATTGTGTAAATATCCGGATTTTTTGTATATATTAGGAAATTCAGGCTCTACTTTCATTTCACTTTATGATTTGTTCTGTGTAGATCTAAACGGAATTGTTCTAATCCACTTTTGATTCTTTTATTCTTTTATTCATAGTTACAAGTCACCACGACATAATAGATTAGTGACCCAACGTTTGGAGAAAAGGAGAGGATAGATTATCAATCATGGAAAAAATCGATAGAGAAAAAAAGCCGGCTATCGGAATCGAACCGATGACCATCGCATTACAAATGCGATGCTCTAACCTCTGAGCTAAGCGGGCTCATATAATAGAATTCCTGTATAGGAATTCAAGAAACTATGGGATCTTGACTATATTGGCCATAAATAATATTCTAATCGAAATAAAATAGAACTCAAATCTAATAATATAGAATAATATAACGAAAATAATTAGAATTAGTTATATAAAATATAAATATTAGTTATATAAATAGAATTAGGTTTCATATTCATAAAATATTATATAACTATAATATGACTAATACTAATATAGATATATAGATATAGAATCCTATTCTTCTTATTCTAATTCTCTAATTCTAAGTAATGAAAATATCTGACTAATTAGATTCCAATTTTCATTCTATTATTAATGAATATTAATATACTATTAATATACAATTACAATATTATTATTCTATTTTTCTATTTCTATTATTATATATTCTAATAATTAGAATATATTCTCAAATATATTTTCTAATATTCTAATATATTATTAGAATTAGAATATTATTAATATAAAATTTAATTAATATAAATATAATTATTATTATTTTTTTTATTTTTATTTAATTATTTCTAATTACTAATTATTAGAATATTCTAATTATATCATTTTCATAAAAAAGCTAAGAAATCTAAAATACTATTTCTAATTTCTTAGTTTGAGAATTTATTTACTATTTCTAATAGAATTAGAAATTTCTCTTAACTTAATGAGAAAATGAGAATTTAAGTAATAAGATTTT